AGGACTAAGTCTTTTGTCCTTGGGAATGTGAGCATCCGTCTTAGCATCTTCAGTGCTATGCTTTGGTGTTAAGCTACAAGGACGTTGTTTATTGTTTATTGTTTATTGTTTATTGTTTATTGTTTATTGTTTATTGTTTATTGTTTATTGTTTATTGTTTATTGTTTATTGTTTATTGTTTATTGTTTATTGTTTATTGTTTATTGTTTGTTGTTTGTTGTTTGTTGTTTGTTGTTTATTGTTTATTGTTTATTGTTTATTGTTTATTGTTTATTGTTTATTGTTTGATTGTTTGTTGTTTATTGTTTATTGTTTATTGTTTGTTGTTTGTTGTTTATTGTGTGGGGTTAGATATTGGTTGATGGGGCCTGTAGGGTTGATTGCATTGAGCGTGGCGTTTAATTTTGCATGGGATGGTGGGGGTGGAAGCTCGTACGTTTAATTTATTTTTGATGGGGTTTTGGGGGTTGAAGGTAAAGGTATAAGGATACGGTTCATGAGGGGTATAGTATATTTTTAATGAAATTTTAGTGCTTTAAAGCAGTAAAGGTAACGTAAAGATATAAGGATACAGTTCATGAAGGGTATAGTATATTTTTAATGAAATTTTAGTGCTTTAAAGCAGTAAAGGTAACGTAAAGATATAAGGATACAGTTCATGAAGGGTATAGTATATTTTTAATGAAATTTTAGTGCTTTAAAGCAGTAAAGGTAACGTAAAGACATAAGGATGCAGTTCATGAAGGGTATAGTATATTTTTAATGAAATTTTAGTGCTTTAAGGTAATGTAAGATATACGAATATGATTCGTAAAAATTTTTTGATATACTCGCTAAATTTTTAGTTGAAAGTTACCTAGTTTTGTTTTAGAACTCAAAGAAAATTAGAGGAAGTAAAATAAGCAGAATATGGAAAAAAATATGTCCAACAAGCATTCATCAAATAACACCATGTTAGGGGTTAGTGGACACACCAACAACCAAATGGAAAACAAAGTGCACAGTGTAAAAATGATTCCACAAATACTTCAACCGTCTCATCCAGTGACGCCTGACCACGAATAAGAGACCGATGACGCGTCTGTATGCTCACGTCTTCGATGGCAGCGCCGCGGTGCACCGGAGGGCAGCCTGAAGAAGTTTAGAAGAAGAAAATTACTAGAGGCGCCCCAGGCAATCCAGATGCCGCGATCACGGGTGAGAAGCAGACAAGCATCAACCAAATGACTCTATGAAGAGGACCGAGTGCTAAGTAAACCGAGACATGGCCCTGACCGAGGAACCAGAGGCGCAAAAGCGCAAGTTGGGCTAGGGTGTAGGGGGAATGAATGGTCCTGAAGCTAGTAACGTAGAGCCTTATATGCGGCGGGTTGCTGATTTCACGTGAGAAGACCGACCAATAAATAACCTGGTACTTCAGATACCGGCACATCAGGAGACAGCTGCACTGCTATGGCCAGTTACCATTCACTTATCACTGCTCAAGCACTGCCGTATCTTCGCTCCAGAGCGTATGTACAACCCACCTTAATCATGGTTTTAGTACAGGTTACGCTGCTATTCCTGGATCCATTACAGAATTAATCCTCTGAGTAATCTTATAATGGACGATTAAGAAATAATATTATATCAAGCATCTTATGGCCCTAGTACATAGGGATCTGGTGCATGGAGAAGAGTGCATAGTTTAAGGCATACAGATATGTTTGATGTTGGTGTATAGAATGAGATGTAATTGTACAAGTTAATGCATACTCATACATAGAGCTTGTTGAAGCAGTTGAAATGTATGGGGGGGGAAGGGGGGGGTTCCTGTAGTTGAAGTGTTAGTCAGCGGCGGCTTTTCAAGCCGCAGGTCTTGGAGAGAAGCCAAGCAGGAACTGCTATGACTTATTTCGTAATTTTTCTTGGGGTGTGCTTTGTTTTGGGGGGACTAGCAGTTGCCTCGAATCCATCCCCTTACTATGGGGTTGTTGGTCTAGTGTTGGGATCTGTTGTAGGGTGTGGATGATTGCTGAGTTTGGGTGTTTCTTTTATTTCGTTGGTGCTGTTTTTGGTGTATTTGGGTGGAATGTTAGTGGTCTTTGTGTACTCTGTGTCTTTGGCGGCGGATCCTTTTCCGGAGGCTTGGGGGGACTGGCGGGTTATGGGGTACGGTGTAGGGTTGCTTTTGGTGTTTGCTGTTGGGGTGGTTGTGGGGGGTCTTGTGGAATGTTGAAAGCCTGGTGTGGTTACTGTTGATTCGGGGGGAGTGCTCTCTGTTCGACTGGATTTTGGTGGAGTGGCTATGTTCTACTCCCATGGTGTGGGAATGTTTTTAGTGGGAGGTTGGGGGTTGCTGTTGACTCTGTTCGTGGTGTTAGAGTTGGTGCGGGGCTTGTCTCGTGGGGCTATTCGGGCAGTTAGGTTGGGGGTCAGAAAGTAGTTTAATTTGAAAAATGCCAGCTTTGGGAGTTGGTGATAGAGGTGTGAGGTCTCTCTTTCTGAGTGGATGGGTGAACTCTAAGAAGGGGCGTGGTCTTCATTCTTTGGCTTACAAGGCCAATGTTTTTAGTAAACTATTAGAGTGTCTTAGAGGTTTAGTATTTTGTTCTCTAGAGCCCCAGTGGCGGGGAATAGGATGAGGAGGATTGTGAAGTAGGTGATGGAGGCGTGTTCGGTTAGGTTGTTGGGGGTTTTGTTGCATTGAGCGTGGCGTTTAATTTTGCATGGGATGGTGGGGGTGGAAGCTTGTACGTTTAATTTATTTTTGATGGGGTTTTGGGGGTTGAAGGTAAAGGTATAAGGATACAGTTCATGAAGGGTATAGTATATTTTTAATGAAATTTTAGTGCTTTAAAGCAGTAAAGGTAACGTAAAGATATAAGGATACAGTTCATGAAGGGTATAGTATATTTTTAATGAAATTTTAGTGCTTTAAAGCAGTAAAGGTAACGTAAAGATATAAGGATACAGTTCATGAAGGGTATAGTATATTTTTAATGAAATTTTAGTGCTTTAAAGCAGTAAAGGTAACGTAAAGATATAAGGATACAGTTCATGAAGGGTATAGTATATTTTTAATGAAATTCTAGTGCTTTAAGGTAATGTAAGATATACGAATATGATTCGTAAAAATTTTTTGATATACTCGCTAAATTTTTAGTTGAAAGTTACCTAGTTTTGTTTTAGAACTCAAAGAAAATTAGAGGAAGTAAAATAAGTAGAATATGGAAAAAAATATGTCCAACAAGCATTCATCAAATAACACCATGTTAGGGGTTAGTGGACACACCAACAACCAAATGGAAAACAAAGTGCACAGTGTAAAAATGATTCCACAAATACTTCAACCGTCTCATCCAGTGACGCCTGACCACGAATAAGAGACCGATGACGCGTCTGTATGCTCACGTCTTCGATGGCAGCGCCGCGGTGCACCGGAGGGCAGCCTGAAGAAGTTTAGAAGAAGAAAATTACTAGAGGCGCCCCAGGCAATCCAGATGCCGCGATCACGGGTGAGAAGCAGACAAGCATCAACCAAATGACTCTGTGAAGAGGACCGAGTGCTAAGTAAACCGAGACATGGCCCTGACCGAGGAACCAGAGGCGCAAAAGCGCAAGTTGGGCTAGGGTGTAGGGGGAATGAATGGTCCTGAAGCTAGTAACGTAGAGCCTTATATGCGGCGGGTTGCTGATTTCACGTGAGAAGACCGACCAATAAATAACCTGGTACTTCAGATACCGGCACATCAGGAGACAGCTGCACTGCTATGGCCAGTTACCATTCACTTATCACTGCTCAAGCACTGCCGTATCTTCGCTCCAGAGCGTATGTACAACCCACCTTAATCATGGTTTTAGTACAGGTTACGCTGCTATTCCTGGATCCATTACAGAATTAATCCTCTAAGTAAAACAGTGGAGAATTAAGATTCTGTCCTCAGTACATCGTATGGACTTAGTACATACATATAAATGTATATCTAACATTACTGAGCAAGATGAGGCATATAGACCAATGCATGCCCATACATAGAGCTTGTTGAAGCAGTTGAAATGTATGGGGGGGGAAGGGGGGGGGTTCCTGTAGTTGAAGTGTTAGTCAGCGGCGGCTTTTCAAGCCGCAGGTCTTGGAGAGAAGCCAAGCAGGAACTGCTATGACTTATTTCGTAATTTTTCTTGGGGTGTGCTTTGTTTTGGGGGGACTAGCAGTTGCCTCGAATCCATCCCCTTACTATGGGGTTGTTGGTCTAGTGTTGGGATCTGTTGTAGGGTGTGGATGATTGCTGAGTTTGGGTGTTTCTTTTATTTCGTTGGTGCTGTTTTTGGTGTATTTGGGTGGAATGTTAGTGGTCTTTGTGTACTCTGTGTCTTTGGCGGCGGATCCTTTTCCGGAGGCTTGGGGGGACTGGCGGGTTATGGGGTACGGTGTAGGGTTGCTTTTGGTGTTTGCTGTTGGGGTGGTTGTGGGGGGTCTTGTGGAATGTTGAAAGCCTGGTGTGGTTACTGTTGATTCGGGGGGAGTGCTCTCTGTTCGACTGGATTTTGGTGGAGTGGCTATGTTCTACTCCCATGGTGTGGGAATGTTTTTAGTGGGAGGTTGGGGGTTGCTGTTGACTCTGTTCGTGGTGTTAGAGTTGGTGCGGGGCTTGTCTCGTGGGGCTATTCGGGCAGTTAGGTTGGGGGTCAGAAAGTAGTTTAATTTGAAAAATGCCAGCTTTGGGAGTTGGTGATAGAGGTGTGAGGTCTCTCTTTCTGAGTGGATGGGTGAACTCTAAGAAGGGGCGTGGTCTTCATTCTTTGGCTTACAAGGCCAATGTTTTTAGTAAACTATTAGAGTGTCTTAGAGGTTTAGTATTTTGTTCTCTAGAGCCCCAGTGGCGGGGAATAGGATGAGGAGGATTGTGAAGTAGGTGATGGAGGCTAATTGGCCGATGATGATGAAGGGGTGTTCTACTGGCTGGCTGCCCACTCAAGTAAGGATGAGGAGGTTGGCGACGAGAGTTCAGAATAGGAGTCGGGAGAGGGGCCGGAAGGCTAGAGTGCGCTGTTTTGATTTGTGGAGGAGGGGGATTAGGAATAGGATTAGTACGGATGCTGCTAGGGCTAGTACTCCCCCTAGTTTGTTGGGGATGGATCGGAGGATGGCGTAGGCAAATAGGAAGTATCATTCTGGTTTAATATGGGGAGGGGTTACTAGGGGGTTCGCTGGGGTGAAGTTTTCTGGGTCTCCTAGGAGGTTGGGGGAGAATAGGGCTAGGGTTGTGAGTGGTAGAAGTATAAGCATGAAGCCTAGGATGTCTTTTGTGGAGAAGTAAGGGTGGAATGGGATTTTGTCGCAGTTTGATACGATTCCTAGGGGGTTGTTTGATCCTGACTCGTGCAGGAAGGTGAGGTGGACTATGGTGAGGCCTGCGATTATGAATGGGAGGAGGAAGTGGAGGGCAAAGAATCGTGTGAGTGTGGGGTTGTCTACCGAGAACCCACCTCAGGCCCATTCTACTAGGGTCTGTCCGATGTAGGGGATGGCTGAGAATAGGTTGGTGATGACGGTAGCCCCTCAGAAGGATATTTGTCCTCATGGTAGGACATATCCTACGAAGGCAGTTGCTATTAGGGTGAGTAGGAGGATGACTCCGGTGTTTCAGGTTTCTTTGTATAGGTAAGATCCGTAGTAGAGACCGCGGCCAATGTGGAGGTAGATACAGATGAAGAAGAATGAGGCACCGTTTGCATGCAAGTTGCGAATGAGTCAACCGTACTGTACGTTTCGGCATGTGTGGGCGACGGATGAGAAGGCTAATGTTGTGTCTGCAGTGTAGTGTGTGGCTAGGAGTAGGCCGGTCAGGATCTGTGTTGTTAAGCAGATGCCTAGGAGGGATCCAAAGTTTCATCAGGCAGAGATGTTTGGGGGAGTGGGTAGGTCGATGAGGGAGTTGTTGATTGTCTTTAGTAGGGGGTGGGATTTTCGGAGGTTTGGGGCCATTAATTTTGGGTCTATATGTTGATAGGACAATTAGGATGGATAGGGCAAATGTTCCTAGGTATGTCTTGATTAGTCCGGTGTGTAGGGTGGTTGAGGTTTTGGTTGCTATGAGTTGCAGGTCGGCAAGTCCCTCGGGGCCTATCTTTTTATATCAGGATAGATCGATTAGGTGAGAGGCAATGTTTTGTCCGCTGCTTAGTAGGTTTGTGGAGTTAAGTCGGTGTGTTAGAGGGCTGAAGTAGCCTAGTGCGTTTGAAAAGTTTGAGAGGGTGCTTTGTTTTGGTTGAGTTAGGGTGTGGGTTATGTTTGAGAGTTCTAGGGCTAGAATGATACCTAGGACTGTGAAGATGATCGCTGCGGTTTTTGTAGCTGTGGGTATGGTTATTGGGGGGGTTTTTGTAGGGATAAGGTAGGATGTAATGAGGAGGCCGGCTATGATGCTACCTAGGGCGAGGCGAGTGATTGGGTTGGTGACGGTTGGGTTGTTTTCGTTTATTGGGGAGGTTGTGAGGATGCGGGTAAATCCTGTTTGAACTAGGAGGGTTATGCGTAGGCTGTAGGTGGCGGTGAATGATGTGGCTAGGAGTGTGAGGAGGAGTGCCCAGGTGTTTAAGTAAGAGGTGTTTAGGTTTTCAATGATAAGGTCTTTTGAGTAGAATCCGGCTAGGAATGGGGTTCCTATTAGTGCTAAGTTGCCGATGGTTAGGCAGGAGGTGGTTGTTGGGAGTGTTTTTTGTAGGCCCCCTATTTTTCGGATATCTTGTTCTCCGTTTAGGCTGTGGATGATGGACCCTGAGCATAGGAATAGTATGGCTTTGAAGAAGGCATGTGTTGAGATGTGGAGGAAGGCTAGTTGTGGAGGGTTTAGTCCAATTGTTACTATTATTAGGCCTAGTTGGCTGGATGTGGAGAAGGCGATGATTTTTTTGATGTCGTTTTGTGTAAGGGCACATGTGGCGGCGAAGAGTGTGGATAGGGCTCCTAAGCATAGACATAGGGTGAGAGCAGTTTGGTTGTTGGTGAGTATTGGGTGGGTGCGGATGAGGAGGAAGATTCCGGCGACCGCTATGGTACTCGAGTGGAGTAGGGCGGAGACTGGGGTTGGGCCTTCTATGGCTGCAGGTAGTCAGGGGTGTAGTCCGAATTGGGCTGATTTTCCTGTGGCGGCGAGAATGAGGCCTAGGAGGGGCAGGGTGGGGATTTGGGTGTTGGTAAAAGCTTGTTGGGTTTCTCAGGTGTTTATGGAGGAAGCAAGTCAGGCTATGCTTAGGATAAGGCCGATGTCTCCGATTCGGTTGTAGAGTACAGCTTGGAGTGCGGCTGTGTTAGCGTCTGCTCGGCCCTGTCATCAGCCGATTAGTAGGAATGACATGATTCCTACGCCCTCTCAGCCAATGAATAGGAGGAATATGTTGTTGGCGATGGTTAGAGTTAGTATGGCGATTAGGAATATTAGGAGGTAGGAGTAGAATTTTATGAGGTATGGCTCTGAGTGTATGTATCATGCTGTGAATTGGAGGATGGATCATGTTACGAATAGTGCGATGGGGAAGAATAGTATGGAGTATTGGTCAATTTTGAAGCTGAGGGGGATTTTAAAGTTTATGATGAATTTTCATTCTCAGGTGGAGGTAATGCTTTCTGTGCCTGAGTAGAGGAATAGTGTTATTGGTATTAGACTAATTAGGAAGGCAGTTTTAATAGTTCGTGTGATGGTGGTTGGAGAGTTTTGGAAGTTTTTTGATAGGAGGGGAAGTAGGGTGGGGGTTAGGATGGCTGTTGGTGTGAGTAGTATTGAGGTGCTGAGAAGTAGTGTGGGCTCCATTACTTTTACTTGGATTTGCACCAAGATGAGTGGTTCCTAAGACCAGTGGATTGCTGTTATCCTTTAAAAGTAAGGGGGCTGAGGTTTTAGACTCAGATACAAGAATTAGCAGTTCTTGTTGGTTGAACCTCCCCTCGGCAGGTAAGAAGGTTTTAACTTCTATCTTTAGAGTCACGGTCTAATGTTTGGGTTGAAACTATACTTGCATGAGGGGAGTCCAGAGATGATTTCTGGTTTGAGGATTAAGGGTAGTATGGGGATAGTGTGGAGGGCTATTAGGAGGTGTTCTCGAGTGTTTGAGTTTTGGATGGATGTAATGTGGTTTGGTAGGATCCCTCGTTGGGTTGTTAGTATTATGAATAGGGTGTATGAGGCGGTTAGGAGAGTTGCGATGCCAGTTAGGATGATTGTGGGTGTAGATCAGTTGAATAGTGCGATTATGATGGTTAGTTCTGCTATTAAGTTTGTGGTGGGGGGTAGGGCTATATTTGTGAGGTTGGCTAGGAGTCATCAGGTGGCTATGAGTGGTAGTAGGGGTTGGAGGCCTCGGGTGAGTAGTAGGATTCGGCTGTGTGTGCGTTCATAGTTTGTGTTAGCGAGGCAGAATAGTATGGAGGAGGTTAGGCCATGAGAGATTATAAGGATTATTGCTCCTGAGAATGATCAGTGGGTTTGGATTAGACTTGCAGCGATGACTAGGCCTATGTGGCTTACGGATGAGTAGGCGATGAGGGATTTTAGGTCAGTTTGACGTAGGCAGATTGAGCTAGTTATTAGTGCTCCTCATAGGGCTAGGGCAATAAATGGGTAGTGCAGGTGGTTTGAGAGGGGGTTTGTTAGGAGGGTGATTCGCATAATGCCATATCCTCCTAGTTTTAGAAGTAGGGCGGCAAGTAACATTGATCCTGCGATTGGGGCTTCTACGTGGGCTTTGGGTAGTCATAGGTGAAGACCGTACAGGGGTGCTTTTACTATGAATGCTATTAGTAGGGCCAGGCCTGATAGGAGATTGGTTCAGGAGGTTGTAAGGGTTGGGTGTGTGAGTTTTAGTATTGTTAGGTGAAGGGTACCAGTTTGGGTGTGTAGGAATAGGATTGTGATTAGTAGTGGTAGGGAGCTGATTAGGGTGTAGAATAGTAGGTAGGTACCTGCGCTTAGGCGTTCTGGTTGATTGCCTCATCGTGTGATTAGTACGAGGGTTGGGATAAGTGTGGCTTCGAATGAGATATAGAATAGTATTAATTCGGTGGTTGAGAATGCTAGGATGATGAATGGTTGGACTATTACTAAGGTTGTGATAAAGATTCGTTTTCGTGGTGAGGGTTCATGCTGGAGGTGATTTTGGCTCGCTAAGATCATAAGGGGAAGTAGTCAGCATGATAGAACTAGTAGGGGGGATGAGATTTGATCAATACCAGTTCATTGGGTTGTGTTTTTAAGTGGGTAGTACGTGGGAGATAGTCATTGTAGGCTGAGGGTAGCGATTAGTAGGCTGTGGGTGGTGGTGTTAGTTCATAGGAATTTTTGTGGGGATAGGAGGGTCGTGGGTAGGAGTATAATTGTTGGGAGGATAATTTTTAGCATTGTAGTAGGTTTAGGTTGTGTAAGTGGTCTGAGCCATGGGTTCGGGTGGAGGCTACTAGTATTGCTAGGCCCGTACCAGCTTCGCAGGCTGAGAAGGTAAGTATGAGCATAGGTATCAGGGTGGGGGATATTGTTTGGTTTTCGATGGGTCAGATTGATAGGGCGATATATATAGATAATATTATGCTCTCTAGACATAGGAGGGCGGAGATCAGGTGTGTGCGATGGAATGCTAGTCCTAGGCTGCTTAGTGTGAAGGCTGAGTAAAAGCTTAGGTGCGAGAGGGACATGGAGAAAGTCATAGGGCTTGACTATGGTTTGTTGAGTCGAAATCAACTGTCTTGGTTAGACTAACTTTCTGTTTATTCTGCTCATTCTAGGCCGCCTTGTGTCCATTCGTAGATAAGTCCTAGGGTGAGCAGGAGGATGATGGTGGAAGCTCAGGTTAGGGTGGTGGTGGGGGATTGGAGTTGGATAGCCCATGGGAGGGGGAGTAGGAGTGCGATTTCTAAGTCGAAGAGTAGGAATAGGATTGCTACTGAGGAAGAAGCGGATGGAGAATGGGAGTCGAGCAGAACCGAGGGGGTCGAAGCCACATTCGTATGGGGATAGTTTTTCAGAATCTGGGTTGGTTTGGGCTAGTCAGAAGTTTAGTGTAATTAGGAGTGTACATAGTGCGAGGGATAGGGTTACTATGAACGTAATTATGTTAATTGCTCTTCTCTGGGGTTTTACCAGATTTTAGAGATTGGAAGTCAATTGTAATTAGTATACTAGAAGAGCATGATCCTCATCAGTAGATTGTTATGTAGAGGAATAATCGGATGATGTCTACAAAGTGTCAGTATCAAGCTGCCGCTTCGAATCCGAAGTGGTGGTTAGATGTGAAGTGGAATTTGATTAGTCGTAGGAGGCAGACTGATAGGAATGACGAACCGATAATTACATGGAGGCCATGGAACCCGGTTGCGACGAAGAAGGTTGAGCCATATACTCCGTCGGCGATTGAGAATGGTGCTTCGTAGTATTCTATTGCTTGAAGGGCTGTAAAGTAGAATCCGAGTAAGATTGTGAGTGTTAGTGCGTGGATTGCCTGTTTTCGGTTACTTTCTGTGATGCTATGGTGTGCTCATGTGACGGTGACTCCTGATGCTAGGAGGATGGCTGTGTTTAGTAGAGGGACTTCAAGGGGATTGAGGGGTTTGATGCCTATTGGGGGTCATTGTCCGCCTAGCTCTGGAGTGGGTACTAGGCTGGAGTGGAAGAATGCTCAGAAGAAACCCAGGAAGAAGAATGCTTCGGATGTAATGAATAGGATTATTCCGTATCGCAGGCCCTTTTGAACTGTGGGTGTGTGATGGCCTTGGAATGTGCTTTCTCGTACGATATCTCGTCATCATTGGAGTATAACTAGGATTATGGAGAGTAGGCCTAGGCTTAGGAGTTGTAAGGAGTTGTGGTGGAATCACATGGCTAATCCGGAGGCTGTTAGTAGGGCAGCGGCTGCCCCGAAGATGGGCCATGGGCTTGGGTCTACTATGTGGTAAGAGTGTGCTTGGTGGGCCATTAAATGTTTTCTTGTAAGTATAGGCTTAATAGGAGGACGAAAACGTAGGCTTGGATTATGGCGACGGCTACTTCTAGAATGGTTAGTAGGAGTAGGATTAGTGTGGTTAGGGCTGATACTGTAGGTAAGATTGGGAGTAGGGCGGTGGTAGCTGTGGAGATGAGTTGAATGAGTAGGTGGCCTGCTGTGAGGTTTGCTGTTAGACGGACGCCTAGAGCTAGCGGACGGATGAGTAGGCTGGTTGTTTCAATTATGATTAGGGCAGGGATAAGTAGTGTGGGGGTTCCTTCGGGGAGTAAATGTCCTAGGGATATTGAGGGCTGGTTTCGTAGGCCTGTGAGTAGGGTGGCGAGTCAGAGGGGGAAGGCTAGTGCTATATTTATTGATAGTTGTGTGGTTGGAGTGAAGGTGTAGGGTAGTAGGCCTAACAGGTTAATTGTTAGGAGGAATATTATTAGTGATGTGAGGATTAGAGCTCATTTGTGGCCTGCTTTGTTTAGTGGTATTATCAGTTGTTTTGTGATTAGGTGAAGGAATCATAGTTGAAGGGTTGAGAGGCGGTTAGTAATTCATCGGTTGTTGGGTGAGGGGAGTAGTAGGGTGGGGAATAGTGTTGCTAGTAGAATTAGGGGGATCCCTAGGAGGCATGGGCTTGTGAATTGGTCAAAGGAACTTAGGTTCATGGTCAGGCTCAGGGGGTGGTCTTGGGGGTTACTTTAGGTTTGGTGGAGGGAGGGTTGGTAGTGGCGAATGATAGTAGTTTGGGTTGGATAATTAGTGAGAAGACACTTCAGGATATGAGTAGGATAAAGAATCATGGGCTTGGGTTGAGTTGAGGCATATCATTAAGGAGGGTAGTGGGTCCTCTGTCGCTAGCTTAAAAGGCTAGTGCTGTTACATAGCTTCTTAATGATTAGGATGATATTAGTGATGATCAGTTCTCAAAGTGAGAAAGGGGGGCAGATTCTACTACGATTGGTATGTAGCTGTGGTTGGCACCGCAGATTTCTGAGCATTGGCCATAGAAGATTCCTGGTCGGGTTGTGATAAATGAGGTTTGGTTTAGTCGACCTGGGATTGCGTCTGTTTTTACTCCTAGAGTGGGGATTGCTCATGAGTGGAGGACGTCACTGGCTGTGATGATGATGCGGATGGGGGATTCTATAGGGATGACAACTCGATGGTCAACTTCTAGTAATCGGAAGTGTCCTTGTGGTAGTTCTGCTGTGGGGATTATGTAAGAGTCAAATGTTAGGTCTTTGAAGTCTGTGTACTCGTAGGTTCAGTATCATTGGTGGCCGATTGCTTTTAGTGTCAGGTCGGGTTCGTCGATCTCGTCTATTATATAGAGGATCTGTAAGGATGGAAGGGCAAGTAGGATGAGGACAATTGCTGATAGGATAGTTCAGATTAGTTCTACTTCTTGGGCGTCAACGGTGTTTGAGGATAATTTTTCTATCAGTATAAGTGCGAGGAGGTATAGGACTAGGCTGCAGATGGCTAGTGCGGCTATTAGGGCATGGTCGTGGAATTCTACGAGTTCTTCTATAATGGGGGATGAGGCGTCTTGAAATCCGAGTTGGGAGTGGTTGGCCATGTGGGGTGTATGGGGATTTCACCCATGATTTAGTCTTGACAAGGCTATGTAATGAGTTTACTAACACCCCATAAGAAAGAAGCATAAGTGGTTTAATGCGGCTGGCTTGAAACCAGTGTACGAGGGTTCGATTCCTTCCTTTCTTGTACTTGGACAAAGGCTGGTTCTTCAAAGGTGTGATATGGAGGGGGGCAGCCGTGGATTCATTCAACGTTAGTGGCTGTTAGTTCAGGTTGTAGGGCTTTTCGTTTTGTTGCGAAGGCTTCCCAAATTATGAATATTAGTATGATTACTGCTGTTATTGAGATGAGTGAGCCGATGGAAGATATGGTATTTCATAGAGTGTGAGCGTCTGGGTAGTCGGAGTATCGTCGTGGTATGCCGGCTAGTCCTAGGAAGTGTTGTGGGAAGAAGGTTAGATTTACGCCTGAAAATATTACTCCGAAATGAGCTTTAGCTCATGTAGGGTGCAGTGTATATCCTGTGAATAGTGGGAATCAGTGGGTGAAGCCCGCCAGGATTGCAAAAACTGCCCCTATGGATAAGACGTAGTGGAAGTGGGCGACTACGTAGTAGGTGTCGTGCAGGGCGATATCTAGTGAGGAGTTTGCTAATACGATTCCTGTTAACCCTCCGATGGTGAACAGGAAGATGAAGCCTAGGGCTCATAGTATTGGGGGGTCTCATTTGATAGTTCCTCCGTGTAGTGTGGCCAGTCAGCTAAAGACTTTGATGCCAGTTGGAATTGCAATGATTATAGTGGCGGATGTGAAGTATGCTCGGGTGTCTACGTCCATTCCTACTGTAAATATATGGTGAGCTCATACGATGAAGCCAAAGAATCCAATCGATAGTATGGCTCATACTATGCCTATATAGCCAAATGGTTCCTTTTTACCCGCGTAGTAGGCTACTACGTGGGAGATGATTCCGAATCCTGGTAGGATTAGAATATAGACTTCTGGGTGGCCGAAGAATCAGAATAGGTGTTGATAGAGGACTGGGTCGCCACCTCCGGCAGGGTCAAAGAATGTGGTGTTTAGGTTTCGATCAGTTAGTAGTATTGTAATACCTGCAGCGAGAACTGGGAGTGAAAGTAGGAGTAGAACAGCGGTGATTAGGACGGATCATACGAATAGGGGAGTTTGGTATTGTGATAGGGTTGGAGGTTTTATGTTGATGGCAGTTGTAATGAAGTTGATTGCTCCTAGGATGGAAGATACCCCTGCTAAGTGAAGGGAGAAGATGGCTAGGTCAACTGAGGCTCCGGCATGGGCTAGGTTGCCAGCTAAGGGTGGGTAGACTGTTCAGCCTGTACCTGCTCCTGCTTCGACTGTGGATGAGGCTAGTAGGAGTATAAATGATGGTGGGAGGAGTCAGAAGCTTATGTTGTTTATGCGTGGGAATGCTATGTCGGGGGCACCAATTATGAGGGGTACTAGTCAGTTTCCGAATCCTCCAATTATGATTGGTATGACTATGAAGAAGATTATTACGAAGGCATGAGCGGTGACAATTACATTATAGATCTGGTCGTCTCCTAGGAGCGTTCCTGGCTGGCCAAGTTCAGCTCGGATAAGGAGGCTGAGGGCGGTTCCAATTATACCGGCTCATGCTCCGAAGATTAGGTATAGAGTACCGATGTCTTTGTGGTTGGTTGAGAATAATCATCGAGTAATGAAGGTCACAGGTAAGGTTGAGGGTAAGATGGCTGAGTGTTATAAGCGTTAGGCTGTAGTCCTTTTTACAGGGGTTTAATTCCTCTTCTTACCGGCCCTGTGGTGAAGTTCATGTTGAGTTGCAAGCTCATTGATGTACATTAAAAGTGTGCCAGGGTCTGTTTAGACGGAAGCCTGTTGGGTTTGGGCATCTAGCTGTTAACTGGAATTTTGCGGGATCGAGGCCCGCCTGTCTAGGGTTTAGTGGGAAGGCCCTAGCTTAGTTAAAGCACCTGAGTTGCATTCAGGAGATGCAGGTTAATGTCTTGCGGGTCTTAGCAGAAACTAAGAGGGTTTAACTCTTGTTTAAGGCTTTGAAGGCCTTCGGTTTAATGGTGATCCTAAGTTTCTAGATGGTGGTCAGGATTATGGGGGATAGTGGTAGTAGTAGGGTTGATGTTGTGGCTAGGATGGCGATTATGGTGCTGGTAGGCTTGTTAATATGCCATTGTTTCATGTGGTTTGTTGAGTTCGGCGGGAGTGTAACTGTGGAGTAGTATGCGAGGCGGAGGTAGAAGAATAGGCTCAGTAGAGAGAGTATCGCGATGATTGTAGCTGCTGTGGTTAATTCTTGTTTAGTGAGTTCTTGGATGATAAGTCATTTAGGTAGGAACCCTGTTAGTGGGGGAAGTCCTGCTAGGGATAGTAGTGTTAGTATTAGGGTTGCGTTTAGAGCAGGGATTTTTGTCCATGAGGTTATTATTGTGGACAGTTTTAGTGCCTTGGGTTTGTTTAAGGTGAGGAATACAGTTGCAGTAATTAAGGAGTAAAGGTAGAAGGTTAGTAGTGTGAGCTTTGGGTTGTAGACCATAATGATGGTCATTCAACCAAGGTGGGAGATGGAGGAGAAGGCTAGGATTTTTCGTAACTGTGTTTGGTTTAGTCCTATTCATCCACCCAGGGCGGCTGAGGCGATAGCCATGGCGGAGAGTAGTGTTGGATTTAAGGAATGGGATGTTGTAAGGAGGATAGTGATTGGGGGAAGTTTTATTACGGTAGATAGGAGTAGGGCTGTAGTTAAAGTTGATCCTTGGAGGACCTCTGGGAATCAGAAGTGAAAGGGTACTAGTCCGAGTTTTATTGCGATTGCGGTTGTTAGTAACAGGCAAGGTGTTGGGTGATTTAGTTGGGTGATGTCTCACTGTCCTGTGAATCATGCATTTATTAGGCTTGAGAAGAGAACTAGTGCTGAGGCAGCTGCTTGTACGAGGAAATATTTGATTGCAGCTTCGATGGCTCGAGGGTGGTGGGATTTTGAGATAAGGGGGATAATGGCAAGGGTGTTAATTTCTAATCCTGTTCAGGCTATTATTCAATGGTTGCTTGAAATTGTGATGGTAGTTCCTAGTAGTAAGCTTATTGATGATAGTAGTTTTGCATGGGGGTTCATTAGTAGAGGAAGGGGTTGAACCATCATTTTCGGGGTATGGGCCCGATAGCTTTGTTAGCTTACTCTACTAGGAAATAATATAAAGGAAGTATGGAGAGTTTTGATCTCTCTTGTGTAGGTTCGATTCCTGCTTTTCTAAGTTTTGTGGTAGGAAATGAGAGGACTGGTATACCTCTATGTTCACTTTATCATAGTGACCCTTGATGTTCGGGCACATTTCCTTGGTTTCTTAGGAAGGGAGGGATACCTGCGTAGGAGATTGGTATGCTGGTGTGTCAGAGGCATAGTGCTAGTGTTAGTGGGAGGAAGTTTTTTCATAGTAAGTGTATTAATTGGTCATAGCGGAATCGAGGATATGAGGCCCGAATTCATAGGAAGCCGGAGGAGAGAAGCAGTACTTTTGTGGCGAGGGTAATTGAGAATAGCTCAGGGGGGAGGTTAAGTGGGCTTGGGTTTAGGAATAAGATGGTGGTTAGTGTATTTATTAGTATAATGTTAGCATATTCGGCTAGGAAGAATAGGGCGAACGGTCCGGCGGCATACTCTACATTAAAGCCGGAAACTAGCTCGGACTCTCCTTCTGTAAGGTCAAATGGGGCGCGGTTTGTTTCTGCAAGTGTGGAAATGTACCATATTATTGCAAGGGGTCAGGATGAGAAGATTAGGTAAAGTGGTTCTTGGGTAGTGGCTAAGGTGTTTAGGGTGTAGTTGCCGCTTAGTAGGATGATGGATAAGAGGATAATGGCTAATGTTACTTCATAGGAGATGGTTTGTGCTACTGCTCGTAGTGCTCCGATTAGGGCGTATTTTGAGTTGGAAGCCCATCCAGACCATAGGATTGAGTAAACTGCCAGGCTAGACATGGCTAGAAGAAAAAGAAGGCCCAGGTTTAAATCGGCAAGAGGGAAGGGGAGGGGAAGGGGGGTTCAGATTGTAATTGCCAGGAGGAGAGCTAGTATGGGAGTAATGGTGAAGAGAAGGGGGGAAGAGGTGGAGGGGCGGATGGGTTCTTTGATGAATAGTTTTACCCCATCTGCTACTGGTTGTAGTAAGCCGAAGGGACCCACAATGTTTGGGCCTTTACGGGATTGTATGTAGCTTAGGACTTTTCGTTCGACTAAGGTTAGGAAGGCTACTGCGAGTAGGATTGGGATAGCATAGGATAGGGATATGATAAGGTAGGTTACGGCAGAGGATCAGGTCATGGGTTTGGGGCTAGGGAGAGGATTTGAACCTCTGAGTAAAGGGCTTAAGCCTTTTGCATTTGCCGGGCTCTGCCACACTAGCTTGGCCCTTATCTAGGGCATAGGGGTTAGGGCGTTCCCTTGGTAATTTAGTTGGGTTCATTACTTTGTGGGGGAGGTGTACTTGTGGCATTGGCCTCACTTTCCCGGTCCTTTCGTACTGGGGGAAGTTCGTCATAGATAGAAACCGACCTGGATTGCTCCGGTCTGAACTCAGATCACGTAGGACTGTTAATCGTTGAACAAACGAACCCTTAATAGCGGCTGCACCATTAGGATGTCCTGATCCAACATCGAGGTCGTAAACCTCCTTGTCGATATGGGCTCTTGAAGGAGATTGCGCTGTTATCCCTGGGGTAGCTTGGTTCATTAATCAATTGTATTGGGTCTGGTTGCTGTTAGCACGTGGAGGTGTTGCTCTAGGTTAAGAGGTGTGGTCTTGTTTTTGGAGGATTTGTTTTTCTCCAAGGTCGCCCCAACCGAAAAATGTGGGCCAGTATTTGAGAGTGGTGGGCCTAGTAGGTTTAGGGTTGTTTGTGGAGTGGCCGATGATTTTGAAGTTCCACAGGGTCTTCTCGTCTTATGTGGTTATTCTTGCTTTTGCACAAGGGGATCAATTTCACTGATTATCTGTGGGAGACAGTTAGGACCTCGTTTAGCCATTCATACAAGTCTCGATTTATGGGACAATTGATTGCGCTACCTTCGCACGGTTAGGATACCGCGGCCGTTGAACGTATGTCACTGGGCAGGCATCACCTTCAATACTTGGTCGGCTGAAGGCTATGTTTTTGGTAAACAGTCGGGCCCTGGGTTTGCCTAGTTCCTTCTACAGATTTTAATCTTTCTTAATGGGCGCTCCAATGTCGGGGTAACAGGGTAAGGTTAATATTTGGGCTTGTTAGAATTGCAGTATTAGTTAGTCTGTTAATAATTGGGAAAAAATGTAAGTCTGCGCTTGAGAGGAGAAGAGCTCCAAGTTACTTATTTTAGCATTAATTCTCCTATAGGCATAGGTTAGCCCGTTAGGGGTAAGGGAGTCATGAGGTTTTTGGATTTTTGGGTAGTGAGCTTTGACGCACTCTTTGTTGATGGCTGCTTTAAGGTCTACAGGGTTGCAGGTTGGGGAAAATTTATCCGCTAGGGGAGGTTGTATCCTTTTTTAAAGGGGCTGTACCTCCTTTAAATTGCTCTTAACTCTCCACGTTAAGGGGTGATTGGTTGAAGTTCATTGATGGGGAGAAGGTTAAGGTAGAACTTAGATTCATTTCACGGGCAACCAGCTATCACCCAGCTCGGTTGGCTTTTCACCTCTACTAACAGGTCATCCCACTCTTTTGCAACAGAGACGGGTTCGCTCAGAATAGCTGCCTGTAAGTAGCTCGCTTGGGTTTCGGGGGGGCAAGCTTAAGTTCGTTTTGCTTGGTTGTTCTTGCTAAATCATGATGCAAAAGGTACAAGGGTTTATCTTTGCTGTTTATTGCTTGTGTTTTCATTATTATTTCATCTTTCCCTTACGGTACAGCTTTCTATTGCGCCAGTAGGTTGGTCTTTTCTATCGCCTATACTAAGTTTTGATAATGCTTTAGTTCGAGGATCGGGTGAATTTTTTAGGCATGACGTTGTGTGTGGTTGGGCTAGATTTAGGCTCAAGGCGATCTGTTGAGTGTAGATATCTTTCAGGTGTAAGCTGAGCGCTTTATCTTATAGCTACGCCTTGATGTGCTAAGTGCACCTTCCGGTACACTTACCTTGTTACGACTTACATCATCATCTTTGGCTTGATGTAGTATTAATTATTGGGATTAGCAGCTTATGAAGAGGGTGACGGGCGGTATGTACGTGCCCCAGAGCCAGTTTAAAACAGGCTTTATTATCCTGTTTTACTACTAAATCCGCCTTCCGGGGATGGTTTCACACCCCCTTCCGTGGGTTTTCTAGTTTAGAAAATGTAGCCCATTTCTTCCGCTCCATAGGCTATACCTTGACCTGTCTTGTTAGCGTGGTTGAGGCTGTTGTGTTCACTGTTGCACTTTCAGGGGAGGTGAGCTGGCGACGGCGGTATGTAGGCTGTTCTGGCGAGGAGCGGTTAGGTGCATCGTGGGTTATCGATTATAGAACAGGCTCCTCTAGGTGGGTTTGGGGCACCGCCAAGTCCTTAGAGTTTCAAGCGTTTGTGCTCGTAGTTCTCGGGCGGATACTTTGGTGGGCTAAGTATCAAGATTTAGGGCTAAGCATAGTAGGGTATCTAATCCCAGTTTGTGCCTTAGCTTTCGTGGGGTTTATTAATCGTAGGTACTAGGATCGTCTTCAGGATGGTCTTAAGTGCAGCTTGGGCTTATGACAGCTCAGTTGCATTTTGATCCTAGCTGGCATGATAGCGTGCTACCACTCTTTACGCCGTGTTACAGTTAATTTGGGTCTCTTGTGTGACCGCGGTGGCTGGCACAAGATTTACCAACCCTAGGAGTTGCTATAACTAAGTCAAGTTTACACTTATTGCTTAATGTTAATTACTGCTGAGTGCCCGTGGGGGTGTGGCTAAGCAAGGCGTCTTGGGCTACCACTCTGGGTGTGCCTGATACCCGCTCCTCTGTCCATCTAGCGGTGGGGAAAGGGCATTTACGCTGGGGCGCGGATACTTGCATGTATATATCTAGCAACAATTAACGGTAAGGTTAGGACTAAGTCTTTTGTCCTTGGGAATGTGAGCATCCGTCTTAGCATCTTCAGTGCTATGCTTTGGTGTTAAGCTACAAGGAC